AAGCGTTTTGAAAGAAGGTATTCAAGAGCAACTGGAACGTTTTCTACTTCAAGAGAAATTATAAAAAAAAAAAAGAAACGAAATTGATCATTCTTATTTTTGATTCTTTTTGATTCTTTAATTTTAAAGAAATTTTTTAAAAATTCTATAAATAGAAGTCTATAAGTTAAGTATATATATAATAGAAATAAGTATATAACTAATATCTGTTTAATATTAAATCTAAAAGCATTCAGAATTTATTTCTTATTCTATTTCTTTCTTATCTTTTTTTCGAAATAGAATAAAAATATATTATGTATAATATATAGAAATGTAAATAATAGATAAATATCAATATATTTATATCTATATTGATATTGCGTCCAATAGGATTTGAACCTATACCAAAGGTTTAGAAGACCTATGTCCTATCCATTAGACAATGGACGCTTTTCGCCTTTTTTGATGTTAAAAAAAAGAATGTGCGAAATCTTTTTAGCAATTGTGTATTGAAGTGAATTCAATACACAATTGCTATTAGACAATTCGAATAGAGAAAATTCTAATAAGGGCAATTTTTCATTTCGAGCGGGTAGCGGGAATCGAACCCGCATCGTTAGCTTGGAAGGCTAAGGGTTTTAGTCGACGTCGATGGATCATTTTTATATTTTTAACGTCTCTAATTCAAAACCGAACATGAAACTTTGGTTTCATTCGGCTCCTTTATGATGGATGGAGAAATTCCCAAATAAAAAAAATAAGACGGGAACGAAATCAAAATTCAACCCATAATATCTATGTTAGCTTTTTTTTCCGTCTGGGTGCTTTCACAGAAAATTTTGCTTTCTAGATGATCCTTCTAGAAGATAGATCAGGAGAACTCGAACAATCTTTCTAGTTACTTCGTTCTTTATTTCTATTTAAAAGAATCCTTAGGAAAAGTATTTGGTTTCTACCGAGCTAAAACAATATAATATGTCGATGTCTTTAGTAAACCAAAGTTCTCGTTTAATAGCTATTTTGCTTCAATTTTTCTATACTAAACAATGAATAGAACTGAAGATTTAGTTACGATTAGAAAGAAACTTTTCTAGCTTTATCCATGGATCCTCTTGTTATACTTATTGAATTGTAAATAGTCATCCAATTCAAAAATTATGTTTCGGAATTTCATAATCCAAATTTACAATTGATTAGAGTCTTTGGATACAAATTACGAGAATCTATAATCTTCCTTGAATCTTTCATTGAAAGGGAAAGGACTAAATCCTTTTAAGAAATAAAGTTTTTGATCGGAAGATAAATCAAACCAAGAGACCCTTTAACTATTAAAGGGATTAAAGGAACGAATCACACTTTTACCACTAAACTATACCCGCTACAATGCCATTATTACATATAAATTGACCTTTTGTCGAACAAAGTAATCGGGGGTGTAATAAAAAAGATCTGAAATTGAAAAAAAAAAATTAGAAAATTCTAGGGTTGACGCGTAGACTTAAATAAAATTAGTAAAAGCAGATTTGATTCCATTTTTTTTTTCAATTTCAGATCTTTTTTGTCTAAAAATTCATCGGATGAGTCTTTTTAACTTTAACAAAAAAGGCCCGGCTGGGGACTGACCAGGCCAGGCTATTAAAATAAAAAAGATCTTTTACTTGTGTTTTGACGAGACAAAATAAAAAAAGGATTCTCTATTTCTATTATTGTGGTTTTATTTATTTCGCTTTTCAGTTCGCGCCTTTTCTTTATCTAATCTTTATCTAAATTTTTGATATAAATAGAATTACTGAGAAAGTTCTATAAAAAAAGTTATATAATAGTAATATATATATATTTATATATAAATAGGTGATAAATATATTTATATAATAAAAAAGAAATTATATATATATAATAAAATATAGAAAATGAAAAAATATATATAATCTAAAGAATAATCTATAAAAAAAATAAAGCTTTTTAAGAATAAAGTGGAGAAGGTTCTTTTTCAAGCCTTTTTTTTCTAATGAACCTAATTAAGTATCCCTTTTCGATTAGGAGAGATGGCTGAGTGGACTAAAGCGTTGGATTGCTAATCCATTGTACGAGTTAATCGTACCGAGGGTTCGAATCCCTCTCTTTCCCTTTTTCCTTTTGATGATGTGTAATAGATAAAATCCTACTAAAATTCGACCATTTCCACTAATTAAATAAAGCAATAAAAAACCTTTCTTTTTTATTCTTCACGTCCCGGATTACGTCCTGGATCATTAGATAGGAATCCAAATATGAAGAGAGAAACAAAGAATATAACTACAGTGTATACAAAAAGTTTGAGAGTAAGCATTACACAATCTCCAAGATCTTACTAAAAAAAAAAAGAGAATAGATTCTCTATTTTTATACCAAATATCTAATTTTGATACCAATAAATCAAGTGATTTATTCTTTTCGAGAAAAAAAAATAAAAAAAAAGTTTCAGAAAGTCATTTGTAATAAGATATATAGTTGAGGCTTTCATATTCAAACAGATTTGCATACCAACATCTAGATATTTTTTTTTTGTGAACTCGAATCTAATTAGGTTCTTTCATTTAGGGAAAAGAGGATAAAATTTAGGAAATAGAATGATCCAGATTTCGTATGGCTACCAAAAAAATTGCATGTTTGAATTGAGAGTTCGTTCATACGTCAAGATTTTTTTGATCTTTGGAATTGTTGGAAGAATCAAAATCGTGAATTTTTTTAAGACAGTATTAAGAATTTCATCGAAAACTTACAGCGGCTTGCCAAACAAAGGCTAAGAGAAGAAAGAAAAGAGGTATTACGGGCATAACATCTACGATTGGATTTAAAAAGGCGTAGGCCTCCGGCAATTTGGCGACTAAAAAAGTGCTTGAAAAAAGGGCAGAATTCAAACAAATACAGATCAAATTAAATATATTAAGCATAACAAAAATGGGTGTTCTTGTGGATAATTTTATTTTGATTGAGTTATTAATATATTTTTTATATAAGGAAAAAAATAAAAAAAGATAGTCTAAAAAGACTTTGTTGAACTTACTCAATCAAAAATCCTTTCATTCTCTTATGAGAATTAAAGAAATAATATTTTCATACAATATGTTAATTGAATTCTATGTAATGATCAATAAAGTAAGTTTGATTTGCTATCTACACGTGTCAAAACCCTAACACCAATGTAATCTATATTTAATTTGGGTTTAAATTGAATTGACGAACAACCAATAGCAATATTACTCTTTTAGTAGTCTTGAATAAAAATCGAAATGGGGCGTAGCCAAGCGGTAAGGCAACGGGTTTTGGTCCCGCTATTCGGAGGTTCGAATCCTTCCGTCCCAGAGTACCGGAATCAATTTCTGTTTAAAAATCTAATATTTTTTAAGAATAAAATATTGAAATGAAAAGAAGAATAACCTTATTTTTCAGCATTTCAACCGAATTCCAAAAAATCTATTTGCTTTTTTAATTTGTGTGTGATGCGGGTTAAGTAAGGTAGAACCATAGATTCTAAGAGTGTTAATAAAAAAAATCTATATTTATTTATATATATATATATATATAAATATAGATTTCTATTCAAATTTTAGATTTTACATATATACAATCTAATATGGGATTCGTTTGAATTCTGACTGAACCTTTTACGCGTAAATTCACTATTCCATTCATAGAGAAAGAAAAAGTATAGATTACGATATACTGACTGAACTATGACTATTCATGATTCCATACTTGAATCAATTACACAAACTAGAGGAATGTTATGGTAAAACTTCGTTTAAAACGATGTGGTAGAAAGCAACGTGCGACTTGAATTGAAGGACATGATCTGCTGTGGATTTTTTGATCCGCCACTTTTTATATAGGAATATAGGTGCTCTTGGCTCGACATTTTGTGTTCTATTTTACTAGAGTTCTACACTTTTTTGGAATATAAAAAAGAGTACAGGATGGAGCTCGAGGAGAATATAAAGTTTTTATTCCTTTCGCAGGAGTAAGGATCTAGGGTTAGTGCGAATCAATAAGTTGGAACAACTTCGTAAGTCTTTTTATTTTTATATTGAAAAAAAGCCCTTTCAAGCAATTTTACAATGGAAAAGGAAATTTTCTGAAAATTGTAAAATTCTTTGAATAAAAAGTCTATCATGCGTGAATCAAGCGTTTATATGATTCTTTGATAGAAAGAAAAGAAATCATAAAAAAAAATAAGGGGCTTGTTGCTGCCCTTTTTTAATAAAACGATTTAAGATCACCGAAGTCATGTCTAAACCCAAAGATTCACAGTAAGGATAAAGAATCCTGAAACAAGGAAATCCAGTTTTCAATTGTTTGAACAACTAGATTAGAACGAAGAATCAAATTTGATTCTAAAAAAATGAGACAAACAAAAAAGGGTTAGAGACTACTCAATAAAAAAAGTACTTAAGGATTCTCTGTTGAGATATTTGAGAGTTATTTAACTTGAGTTATGAGAGTACGAATGTTACGAATGCTTTTTATGGAAAAAATATTTAGGGTTTCAATACTGGCTAATTTATTTAATGTTTTTAGTAATCTATTTAATATTTGAATTTTATACAGAGAGGTAACTTCTATTCAGTGCATTTTTTTTCTCGAGCCGTACGAGGCCAAAACCTCTTATACGTTTCTAGGGGGGGGTATTATTCATATACATCTATCCCAATGAGCCGTTTATCGAATCGTTGCAATTGATGTTCGATCCCGAAGAGAAGGAAGAGATCTTCACAAGGTGGGTTTTTATGATCCGATAACAAATCAAACTTATTTAAATCTTCCTGTTATTCTCGATTTTCTTAAAAAAGGCGCTCAACCAACAAGAACAGTTCATGATATTTCAAAGAAGGCAGGGATTTTTACGGAATTAAGTCTTAATAAAACGAAATTGAATTAATGAAATATAAAAAAGAGGATGTGAAAGACTCGTATATAGCTTGGTATCAAATTTTATCTACTTTTTTCTTTCCTCCTCTTTCGCTCCCATCATATCATAT